TCTTGAAAGATGAAAAAATGGGTTTATATAATAAAGACGCTAGGAGTATTCCGAAATAAGCTATACTGACTGAAAAAATCGCATCTTTCCAAAATTCATACCAATCTGTCAAATCCTTTGACTTTTGATGTAAAAGGTCAATAGACGGAGCTAACCATTTGGATAATATATCCAGATCTCTCGCTTCTTGATTAAAAGAAATTCCTAGAGATCCAACAAACAAAGTAAATAGGACTAATACAAGTAAAGGAAATAACATAGTATTGTCTGATTCATACGGATAGAGATGAGCTTTTTTATTTTCAAAACGAATAAGATTAATAAAAGGTCTCCCCCCATTTCTTTTTTTTAGATTCTCATCACTTCGATATGTCTTTTTCAAAAAAAAAGAAGAACTTTGATTATTTATTCTTAATAAACGAAAATTTTTGTTAATTATTTTTGAACACCCCTTACCCCATATCGATATTGAATAGAAAGCTGTATTTTTTTTGCCACTGTAATTTTGAAAATAAACATTTAAATGTCCCTCAAAAGTAAGTAAATAGATCCGAAACATATAAAATGCAGTTAATCCTGCTGTAGCCCAAGCTATTATTGCAAAAATCGGCGAATACAACCAACTATCATTAAGAATTTCATCTTTGGACCAAAAACAAGCAAGAGGTGGAATACCACAAAGGGAAAGTGTACCTAATAAAAAAGAGGTTTTGGTAATCGGGACATATTTTGTTAAACCACCCATAAGAACCATATTCTGACTTTTTTCCGGAGAATAGCCAACAATAGTTTCCATTGAATGAATAACAGATCCCGACCCTAAAAATAATAATGCTTTTGAATAAGCATGAGTAATCAAATGAAATAAAGAACTTCGATAAGACCCCATTCCTAGAGCTAACATCATATAACCCAGTTGAGACATTGTCGAATAGGCTAAACCCCTCTTAATGTCTTTTTGAGCAAGAGCTAAAGTAGCCCCTAATAATACTGTTATTATACCTATTAAGGAAATTAAATTCATTATATAGGGTATAACTATGAAAAGGGGAAGAAGGCGGGCTACAAGAAAAATTCCCGCTGCCACCATAGTAGCAGCATGTATAAGAGCCGAAATGGGAGTGGGTCCTTCCATAGCATCAGGTAACCATACATGAAGAGGAAATTGTGCAGATTTAGCAACTGCACCGGCAAACAATAAAGCAGCACACAGTGTAACAAAGAGATAATTTACTTGATTGTTATAAATCAAGTTATTGAATATTTTGAACAAATCCCTAAATTCAAAACTACCTGTTATCCAATAAAAACCTAAAATTCCTAATAATAAACCAAAATCCCCTACACGATTCGTTACAAACGCCTTTTGACAAGCATTTGATGCAAGCGGTCTTGTGAACCAAAAACCTATTAATAGATAGGAACACACTCCAACCAATTCCCAAAAAATATAAATTTGTATCAAATTGGAACTAGTAACTAATCCCAACATCGAAGTACTGAAAAAACTCATATAAGCAAAAAATCTCAAGTAGCCTTGATCGTGAGCCATATAATTATCACTATAAATAAGAACCATAATTCCAACAATAGTAATTAACATTGACATAATAGAAGTAAGTGGATCGATCAAGCAGCCCAATTCTAAAGAAAAATCATTATCGAGGGTCCAAGACCAGACATATTGGTAGATAGAATTGCTATTTATTTGCTGAATAGACAGATTAGTGGAAAAAATCATGACTATACTTAACAATAAAATACTTGGAAAAGCCCACATACGACGAAGCTTATTCGTCGCTGTCGGAAAAAGAAGAAGTCCTACTCCTATTAACATAGGAACTGGAAGTGGAACGAAAGGTATAATCCACGCGTATTGATATGTCTGTTCCATAAAAAAAGTTTTTTAATTCTTAATTAATTGTTTCCGATTCACCGGATCTTACCTCTTTTGAAAAGAGTCAATAAAAAATCAAGATATGCACTAACATAAATAGAATTTTTTGAATTTTTTTTTTTTTTTAGTTATTCTTTCTGCTAAATACTTCAAATATTCAAATCAAGAAGTTACAGTTGGTCAAATCATAGGAAAGAAAGACATTAAAGTCTCCTTCGAATTTTCAAATTCGTCAAATTGAGTCTCTTTTCCCGAGTTTGACAAGTTAATAAAAAAATGAAATAAAGTTTTTATTAAACATACTAAAAACATGGGGTTCGTCCCTTTCTCTAGGTATTGTATATTCCATGTAAATGAAATATAGAACGACGAAAGGAAAGAGAAGGGGGAGCTTGTTCATATTCGTTATTGTATTAAGTTGAACCAATTCCATTTCTATCGCATTAAGGGATTCTTATAAATATCTATTTGAATGGGAAAGAATTTGAAAGAAAAATATCAATCAAAACAAAGTTTTTTTAGGGATATTTTAGGAACTGGAAAAAGAAAAAAAAATATTCTCTAAAAAAAATAAAATTAGGAAAGCGCCGCTTTTTTGTTAACAATAGATGTCTTTCACATCCAGCTATACCAATGAGTAATCTCTTAATTTTTATTTAAATGGCAGTTCCAAAAAAACGTACTTCTGCATCAAAAAAGCGTATTCGTAAAAATGTTTGGAAAAAGAAGGGGTTTTGGGCAGCGTTAAAAGCGTTTTCCTTGGGGAAATCTCTTTCTACCGGGAATTCCAAAAGTTTTTTTGTACAACAAACAAATAAAAAAGAAAATAAGTAATAAAACATAAAACGTTGGAATAATCTTACCCGACCCGATTCAAAAACGGACTCATTTCGAAAATAAAATTCCCAACTTTCATTCCCTAGGCTCTTGAAATCTGTAGCATAAGAACTCTTCTCTTTACCTTATCGAATAAAAAAAAGTTTATTTTTGTTGCCAAAAAACACAAGAGAATTTCTTTTGTTTATTTTCTCATTTCTAAGGTGGGGAGTATTTTTTCCCCATCGACCTATTTGTTCCAATAATTCGAATAATATAAGGTTTTTCTTTGTTCTATATAGTCACTTTTTCTTTAGATCTATATAAGGGTGGGTAGCCAATCTTTGTTTACTCAAATTTCGAAAATTATTGAAACTAATTGATTGTTGATCCAATTTCGAAACCTTTTTTTTGTAACGTTCAACCTTTTATTTTTGTATTTTCTTTGAATTACTATATAGACCCCGGCATATCTCTCGTCATCAATCCACCCCAAAACACTTAGTGAAGATGTTCTGGAAAAATATGTGTAAATTTGGAATGATCAAAAAGCGATTCTTTTTTTTTTTTCATTGATCAAATCAAATGGATTTGTTGTTTTCTATTTTTGAAATTAAATAAATCAAAAACAGTGCATTATATTAAATATTAAAAATGAAATATATTACAAATATTACAAATGAAAACAAACTTTTCTTTTGGGGTTCTATTCCCAGAGTAGGACTATTTAGTTTTACAAGAGTTCAAGCCGAGGAGAGTATAAAATACACGAAAATAAAATGAAGACCCGAAAAATAATGAACCTTCAAATACCTATTTGAACACATTTTTATTCATCTATTTGAATCTTTACTAAAAAAGATTGCACCAAATGAAATTCTTAAATCTAGACGATTGCTTATTCATAGGCTATTATGAGTTCAAGACAGGCCGCTATGGTGAAATTGGTAGACACGCTGCTCTTAGGAAGCAGTGCTAGAGCATCTCGGTTCGAGTCCGAGTGGCGGCATGGCAAAAGTAAATTAATCCTATAATGAATTCAATTCGCCATTTTTATTTTAGAATGATATAATTAAGGGACTCCTCTTTTTAAACTTTTTTATGATATTTTCAACCTTAGAGCATATATTAACTCATATTTCTTTTTCGATCGTTTCAATTCTAATTACAATCCATTTGATAAGCTTTTTAGTTGATGAGATTGTAAAACTGTATGATTCATCCGAAAGGGGCATGATAATAACTTTTTTCTGTATAACAGGATTATTAGTTACTCGTTGGATTTATTCGGGACATTTTCCATTAAGTGATTTATATGAATCATTAATCTTCCTTTCATGGAGTTTTTCCCTTATTCATATAGTTCCATATTTCAAAAAAAATAAAACTATTCTAAGCACAATAATGGGGCCTGGTGCTGTTTTTACCCAAGGCTTTGCTACTTCAGGTCTTTTAACTGAAATACACGAATCCACGATATTGGTACCCGCTCTTCAATCGGAGTGGTTAATAATGCACGTAAGTATGATGATATTAGGCTATGCGGCCCTTTTGGGTGGATCATTATTATCAGTTTCACTTCTAGTCATTACAGTTAGAAAAAAGAGAAAGTTTTTTCCTACGAGTAATCGTTTATTAAATTGGAACGGGTCGCTTTTCTTTGGTGAAATCGAATCCATGATTGAACGAAATAATGTTTTACAAACTACTTCTTTTTTTTCTCCAAAGAATTATTATAGGTCACAATTGATTCAACAGTTGGATTATTGGAGTTATCGGGTTATTAGTCTAGGATTTATCTTTTTAACCGTAGGAATTCTTTCTGGAGCAGTCTGGGCTAACGAAGCGTGGGGATCCTATTGGAGTTGGGACCCAAAAGAAACTTGGGCTTTTATTACTTGGCTCGTATTTGCGATTTATTTGCATACTAGAACAAATAGAAAATGGAAGGGTACAAATTCAGCAATTGTGGCATCTATTGGATTTCTTCTAATTTGGATATGCTATTTTGGGGTCAATCTATTAGGAATAGGACTCCATAGTTATGGTTCATTTACATTTCATTGAATTAAAATGAAAAAAAGGGGGGATTCTTACGAATTGGAAAGCCTTCAGCGCATATCAGATAAAACAATTTGGTGTGAACTGGCAAGACCCTGGTGAATCACTAACTATTTGATTCACCAGGGTCTTGCCAGTTGAAATTCGTTTTTTACTTAACGTACGAGAAGAAGAAAAAGCCTTCTTCTTGTCGTTGTACAAGAAAGAGTTTTAAAATAAAATTTCG